AATGGAATGCCTGAATAAAGGATTATCGTGATAGGGTAAATAATGTAAAAAATTACTTCCATTACACTTAACAGAATTAAACTATTACCAGAAACATCAAAAATTACTATGCACCATACACCAAAATATATTATAATAGAAAAGTAAGCTAATAAAGCTAATGGGTTCATACCCCACTTATAGAGGAAATCCTCTCTTATCTAATGCCCAACAACCCAACAAAAATCCTCTTAATATTAACAATAATAAGAGGTATTTTAATTTCAATCTCATCCAATTCATGAATTGGAGCATGAATAGGAATAGAAATTAATCTAATATCATTTATTCCACTAATATCCAATAACAAAAATACATACACAACAGAATCATCAATAAAATACTTTATCATTCAAGCCATAGCCTCCTCATTTTTACTATTCATCATCATAATGAAAGCAGCAATAGAAGATCTATTCACAATAGAAAACAATAATATTAATACAATAATCATTATAACTCCTTTATTGTTAAAAAGAGGTGCAGCCCCCTTCCATTGATGATTCCCAAGAGTAATAGAAGGAATAAGATGAATAAACTGTTTATTATTAATAACTATACAAAAAATAATCCCTATAGTATTAATTTCATATATAATAAAAATAAATCTATTCAGATCAATTGTTATTTTAACATCAACTATTGTAGGAGCGATTGGAGGATTAAATCAATTATCCATTCGAAAAATCCTAACCTACTCATCAATTAATCATACAGGATGAATACTAGCAGCAATAATAATTAATGAAAATATATGAATTATATATTTTACAATTTACTCAATATTAACAACAACAATTGTAATAATTATTAAACCATTCAATACATCATTTATTAACCAAACACTTTTAATAAATAAAGAAATAAATACAATAAAATTTATAATATTTACAACACTTTTATCAATAGGAGGATTACCACCATTCATAGGATTTTTACCTAAATGAATTATTATCCAAATAATAATTATTAACAACATAAATTTTATCATAACAATAATAGTGATAATATCATTACTAACATTATACTTCTATTTACGAATCAGTTATTCAAGATTCATAATATTACATATTGAACCAAAATGAAATATTAGATACTACAAAAACAATAATTTAATAATATATTCATCAATAATATTCTCAATATCAATATTAAGTCTAATAATTTGCACAATAATTATCAACATTTATTAAAGGCTTTAAGTTAAAATAAACTAATATCCTTCAAAGCTACAAATAAAGAAATTCTTTAAGCCTTAGAAATAATATTACACCATCAGAATTGCATTCTAATATCATTAAATGAATATAAAGCCTAGTAGAAGGGAAAATACCCCTAAATAGATTTACAATCTATAACCTAATTATTATCTCAGCCATTCTACTAAAATTGAAACGATGAATATTCTCAACAAACCATAAAGATATTGGAACCTTATACTTCATTTTAGGAGCATGATCAGGAATAGTAGGAACATCACTAAGTATATTAATCCGAACAGAGCTAGGACAACCTGGTTCATTAATTGGAGACGATCAAATTTATAATGTAATCGTAACCGCACATGCATTCGTAATAATCTTCTTTATAGTTATACCAATCCTTATTGGAGGATTTGGTAATTGATTAGTACCATTAATACTAGGAGCCCCAGATATAGCATTTCCACGAATAAATAACATAAGATTTTGATTACTACCCCCATCACTCTCACTTTTATTAACAAGAAGAATAGTCGAAAGAGGAGCTGGAACAGGATGAACAGTATATCCACCTTTAGCAAGAGGGATTGCACATGCTGGAGCATCAGTAGACCTAGCAATTTTCTCACTACATTTAGCGGGTGTATCATCAATCCTAGGAGCAGTAAATTTCATTTCAACAACAATTAATATAAAACCAATTAATATAAAACCTGACCGAATCCCATTATTTGTTTGAGCAGTAGGAATTACAGCATTATTACTTTTATTATCATTACCAGTATTAGCAGGAGCAATCACAATATTACTAACTGATCGTAACCTTAATACATCATTTTTTGATCCAGCAGGAGGGGGAGATCCAATCTTATATCAACATTTATTTTGATTCTTTGGTCACCCAGAAGTTTATATTCTAATTTTACCCGGATTTGGTATAATCTCTCATATTATTTGCCATGAAAGAGGAAAAAAAGAAGCATTTGGAAATCTAGGAATAATCTTCGCTATATTAGCTATTGGATTACTAGGATTTGTTGTATGAGCACATCATATATTCACAGTAGGAATAGATGTAGATACACGAGCATATTTCACATCAGCAACAATAATTATTGCAGTGCCCACCGGAATTAAAATCTTTAGATGATTAGCAACTATATATGGATCACAATTAACTTATAGAGCCCCATGTTTATGATCATTAGGATTTGTTTTCCTATTTACCTTAGGAGGTCTAACAGGAGTTGTATTAGCAAATTCATCAATTGATATTATTCTACATGATACATATTATGTAGTAGCACATTTCCATTACGTTTTATCAATAGGAGCTGTATTTGCAATTATAGCAGGATTTATTCAATGATATCCACTATTTACAGGATTAACATTAAACCCAAAATGATTAAAAACACAATTTATAACAATATTTTTAGGAGTAAATATAACATTCTTTCCACAACACTTTCTAGGTCTGGCAGGAATACCACGACGATACTCAGATTACCCAGATGCATACACAACATGAAATGTAATCTCATCAATAGGATCAACAATTTCATTCGTAAGAGTAGTAATATTTATCTTCATCATATGAGAAAGAATAAGAACAAATCGACAAGTATTATTCCCAACACAAACTAGAAATTCAATTGAATGATTACAAAATATTCCACCAAGAGAACATAGATATTCAGAACTACCTACTATTAATAATTAATTTCTAATATGGCAGATAAGTGCATTGGATTTAAGACTCAAATATAAAGTTCTAATCTTTTATTAGAAATGACAACATGAGCTAATATAAATTTACAAGATAGAGCATCACCTATTATAGAACAACTTATTTACTTCCACGACCACACTTTAATAATTATTCTAATAATCTTAACAATTGTATCATATATAATAATAGCAATAACTTACAATAAATTTATTAACCGATACTTACTTGAAGGACAAATAATCGAAGTAGCATGAACAATTGCACCAGCTATTATCCTAATTTTTATCGCCGTACCATCATTACGATTATTATATTTAATAGACGAAATTAATAATCCCACACTAACATTAAAAACAATTGGACACCAATGATATTGAAGATATGAATATTCAGACTTCATTAAAGTAGAATTTGACTCATATATAACCCCACAAAACGAAATAAACAATTACAGATTTCGCCTCCTAGATGTTGATAACCGAACAACACTACCTACAAATACATTCATCCGAATAATCGTAACAGCAGCAGACGTTCTACATTCATGAACAATTCCTAGATTAGGAGTAAAGGCAGATGCCACACCAGGACGATTAAACCAAATCAGATTCTTAATCAATCGACCTGGTTTATTTTTTGGACAATGTTCAGAAATCTGTGGAGCAAACCATAGATTTATACCAATTGTAATTGAAAGAATCACAACAAATAATTTTATTAAATGAATTTCAAAAATAAGAAATTCATCAGATGACTGAAAGAAAGTAATGGTCTCTTAAACCAATTTATAGTAAATTAACAATTACTTCTGATGAAGAAAATTTAGTTAATTAATAACAATAGTATGTCAAACTAAAATAATCAACTTTGATATTTTTCTATCCCACAAATAATACCAATAAGATGAACAATATTATTTATATTCTTCTCAACAACATTTCTATTATTTAATTTCATGAACTATTTTATATATAACCCAACAAAAAAGAAAATAACTACAGAAAAAATACAAATTACAGAAAAAATCTGAAAATGATAACTAATCTATTCTCAGTTTTTGACCCATCAACAAGAATTAACAATTTAACAATAAATTGATTAAGTACACTAATAGGAATAATATTAATTCAATCAAGATTTTGATTAATTCCCTCACGACACATAATAATATGAAACAACTTACTAATAAAATTACACCAAGAATTTAAAACATTATTAAATAATAAAAATATTAATAAAGGAAGAACATTTATATTAATTTCATTAATATTAATAATTATATTCAACAATACATTAGGACTATTCCCATATATTTTCACAAGAACAAGACATATAACAATAACAATATCATTAGCACTACCATTATGAGTAAGATTTATAATTTTTGGATGAATTAATAATACACAACACATATTTGCACATTTAGTACCACAAGGTACACCCCCATTATTAATACCATTTATAGTATGTATTGAAACAGTAAGAAATTTAATCCGACCAGGAACTCTAGCAGTACGATTGGCCGCAAACATAATTGCAGGACATTTATTATTAACATTATTAGGAAATACAGGACCTTATTTAAGTAACTTTTTATTAAGAATCTTAATCACAACACAAATCTTATTATTAATATTAGAATCAGCAGTAGCTGTTATCCAATCATATGTATTTGCCGTATTAAGTACTTTATACTCTAGAGAAGTAAATTAATGTCAAAACACGCAAACCACCCTTTCCATTTAGTAGATCAAAGACCATGACCATTAACAGGAGCAATTGGAGCTATAATTACTATAACAGGAATAATTAAATGATTTCATCAATATAATCAACAATTATTAATAATAGGAATTATTATCATAATAATAACAACCATTCAATGATGACGAGATATTATTCGAGAAAGAACATATCAAGGACTTCATACAAAAATAGTAATAAAAGGATTACGATGAGGTATAATCCTATTTATTATTTCAGAAGTATTCTTCTTCATCTCATTTTTCTGAGCATTCTTCCATAGAAGTTTATCACCAACAATTGATCTAGGATCATTATGACCTCCAATAGGAATTAACCCATTTAACCCTTTACAAGTACCTCTTCTAAACACAGCAATTCTACTAGCATCAGGAATTACAATTACATGAGCACATCATAGAATCATAGAAAACAATTACAACCAAGGATTACAAGGACTATTTATTACAGTAATATTAGGAATTTACTTCACAATTCTACAAGGTTATGAATATATTGAAGCACCATTCACAATTGCAGACTCAGTATACGGATCAACATTCTTCGTAGCAACAGGTTTCCATGGACTACATGTAATTATTGGAACAACATTCTTATTAACTTGCTTAGTACGACAATTAAAAATACATTTCTCATCAAATCACCACTTCGGATTCGAAGCAGCAGCATGATATTGACATTTCGTAGACGTTGTATGATTATTTTTATATATTTCAATTTATTGATGAGGAAGATAAATTAATTTATCTAATATAATAAGTATATTTGACTTCCAATCAAAAAGTTTGACTAACAAGATAAATAATAATAATAACAGCAATATTAACAATTTTAACCTTAAGAATTTCAACAATTATTATAATAATAACAAGAATTATTTCAAAAAAAATTAATGAAGATCGAGAAAAGGCATCACCATTCGAATGCGGATTTGATCCAAGAAGATCTGCACGAATACCATTCTCATTACGATTCTTCCTAATTGCAGTAATCTTCTTAATTTTCGACGTAGAAATTGCATTAATTTTACCAATGACAATTATTATAACACTATCAGAAATAAAAATATGAACAATCATTACAATTACATTTTTATTCATTTTATTAATAGGACTATATCACGAATGAAACCAAGGATCCCTTGAATGAGCAAATTAGGGACTGTAGTTAATTATAACATTTGGGTTGCATTCAAAAAGTATTGAATTTTCAATCTATCTCAAAATATGAAGCAATACATTGCAATCAGTTTCGACCTGACCCCCTAAGTAGTAATACTCTTATTTTCAATTAACTGAAACCAAAAAGAGGTATATTACTGTTAATAATATTATTGAAATTATTCCAGTTATAGAGATGTAATGACAAAGTGAAAGCTGCTAACTTAACACTACAGCGGTTAAAATCCGTTAACATTTCTATTTATGTAGTTTAACAAAACATTACATTTTCATTGTAAAAATAAAGAAATACTTTCATAAATATACTTAAAGATCAAAAATCTCAATAACATCTTCAATGTCAAGCTCTATATAAGCTATTCAAGTAAATAATTAAAACAAAAACCAAAATAATTACTCATATAATAAAAAATAACAAAAACAACTTCAAACTATTATATTGAAATCAATAATTAAATCCACTTAAATTTATAAACAAAAAATTTAAATTTTGACCACCAAAATACTCTCTTCAACCAAAATCAAATACTTTTAAAGAATAATAACCAAAAAATAAAGGAAAGAAAGATAAACCATAAGTAGAAACATAAGGTATAAATCATATAGAACCAAAAAAATCAATTAATACTTTAAAATTCAAAGAAATTAAATTACCACTAAAATTTAATTTTGATATTTCAAAACCCATTCAACCCCCAACCAATATTACTAATAAAACCAAATATTTTAAATAAAAAGGTAAACAAATCATAATAGGAGTAGGAAAAATAATTCATCTCAAAAATCTACCACCTAAAACAGACATAATTAACAATAATAATATCCCCCGCAATATATTAAAATTATATTCAAATAAAAAACAAAAAGAATTTATATTAAAATCACCACATAAAACATAATAAAATAAACGAAATGAATAACATACAGTAAGCCCAGTAGAAATAAAAAACAAAAAAAAGCCAAATAAATTTAAATAACTTAAAGAGATTGATTCCAAAATCAAATCCTTAGAATAAAAACCAGCCAAAAAAGGTATTCCACATAATGCAAAATTAGAAACTAATAAACAAGAAGAAGTTAAAGGTATTTGAAAAGATAAATTACCTATATAACGAATATCTTGAGAATCATTTATAAAATGAATTACTACACCAGCACACATAAATAATAAAGCCTTAAATAAAGCGTGAGTAAGTATATGAAAAAAAGACAAGCCAACAAGACCTAAAGATAATACTCTAATTATTAAACCAAGCTGACTTAAAGTAGATAAAGCAATAATCTTCCTTAAATCATACTCAAAATTAGCACCTAACCCCGATATAAATATAGTTAATCCAGAAATTAATAATAATAAAATATTTAATCAATCCATAAAAACAACTTCAAAACGAATTAATAAATAAACCCCAGCAGTAACCAAAGTAGAAGAATGAACTAAAGCAGAAACAGGAGTAGGAGCTGCTATAGCAGCAGGAAGCCAAGAAGAAAAAGGAATTTGAGCACTCCTAGTTAAAGCAGCTAAAACAACAAAAATAGAAATCAAATTTATTTCAAATGAATTCTTCAAAAAACTCAAATAATAAATATAATTCCATCTACCAAAATTCAATATCCAAACAATAACTATTAATAAAGCAACATCACCAATACGATTAGATAAAGCAGTAATTATACCAGCATTATAAGACTTAACATTTTGATAATAAATAACTAAACAATAAGAAACCAATCCTAATCCATCTCAACCTAATAAAATTCTAATTATATTAGGACTAATAATCAAAAACATTATTGAAATTACAAACATTAAAACCAACATAATAAAACGATTAATATTTAAATCACCATGTATATAATCATCTCTATATAAAATAACCAAAGATGAAATAAAAAATACAAAACCTATAAAAATTAAAGATATTCAATCAAATAAAAAAGTCATAACAATAGATCTAGAATTTAATGAAACAACATCCCACTCAATAAAAATAACTATATCACACATTAAAAAATAAAATCCTAACAAAACCAAAAAAATTCCCAATATAAGTAAAAAAATAAAACTAATAAAACATATAGACAAAAAAATCATAACCTAAAGTAAATTTTACATCATTGACACCACAAATCAATATTTTCAATTAAACTACTCAAGCAACTATAACCAAAATAAAATTAAATCACCATTCAAAATAAACAAATTCAATGGAAATCAATGCAAAAATAACAATAAAAATTCACGAGAATAATTAAATGAACAAGAATAAATACCAGAATAATAAAAACCATGTTGTCTATAAGAAAATAAATAAAGTGTATAAACAGCACTAAAGAAAGATAAAAAGATTAATGTAAATATACAAAATCAAGATCAAGCAACTAATCTATTTAAAAGACTAATTTCACCAAGTAAATTTAAAGAAGGAGGTGCAGCTATATTACAAGATCTTAGTAAAAATCACCATATAGATATTCTAGGCATTAAATTCATTAAACCCTTATTAATTATCAATCTACGACTACTTAACCGTTCATAAGAAATATTTGCAAGACAAAATAAACCAGAAGAACAAAGACCATGCGCAATTATTAAAGTAAAAGAACCACAATATCCTCAATAATTCATAGTTATAACACCACTAATTACAATTCCTATATGAGCAATTGAAGAATAAGCAATTAATGATTTTAAATCAGTTTGACGTATACAAATCAAACTAACCAAAACACCACCCACCAATCTAATAGAAATTCAAATAAAATTTATATTAAAAACAAAATTACCTAAAAAAGAAAAAACACGTAGCAACCCATATCCACCTAACCTCAATAAAATTCCAGCCAAAATTATTGAACCAGAAACAGGAGCTTCAACATGAGCTTTAGGTAACCACAAGTGAACCAAAAATATTGGTATTTTAATAAGAAAAGCCATAATTATACAAAAGTAAAAAATAATATTACAGAAAAAAAAATTGTTTAATATATAAAAATTTATACTATTTACAGAATCAAAAATATATAAAATACCCACCAATAAAGGAAGAGATGCAAATAAAGTATAAAATAATAAATAAATTCCAGCCTGGAGACGCTCAGGTTGATATCCTCAACCCAAAATTAAAAATAAAGTAGGAATTAAACTACCCTCAAAAAATAAATAAAAAGAAAATAAATCTAATCTTCTAAATGTACAACACAATATAATCAACAAAAAAATAATAATTGATAAAAAAAAACAAGAATAATAATCAAAACGAAAAACCATTTCTCTAGCCAATACTATAAGAACACAAATTCAAAAACTCAATAAAATTAAACCGTAAGAAATATAATCAAACCCAAATATATACCCTAAATTACATCAACAAAAAAAATAAGGAAAAACAAAAATAAATATAAAAGAAATTAAAAATAAAAAAGAATGAACTATTCACCAAAAATTTTTAAACAAACATAAAGGGATTAAAAAAATCACAAAAAATAAAAACCTTAACATTGAAATATACCATAAGATTGAAAATAATCATTACCATAACCACGAACTATAGAAACTAAAATTGATAAACCCAAAGCACCTTCACATACAGAAAAAGTAAGAAAAACAACAACAAAATACAATTCATAATTAAAAAAAATTAAATAATAATACAAAATAAAAAATAAAACCAAAACTATAAATTCTAATCTTAATAAAGTAATAAGTAAATGCTTACGACTAGAAGAAAATACTCATATACCACAGAAAAAAACAAAAGAAAAATAAGAAAATATAACCATTAAATGTTTTAATAATTTAACAAAAATATTGGCCTTGTAAACCAAAAATAAGAATTTACCTTTTAAAACATCAAAGAAAAGAAAAAATCCCATCATTAATCCCCAAAACTAATATTTTAATAAACTATTCCTTGAAATCAACCAAATAATAATATCTATAAGAATAACATTAAGAATAATATTCACACAAATGAACCACCCACTAGCAATAGGAATAATACTATTAATACAAACAATTTTAGTATGCTTAATAAGAGGAATAATATCACAATCATTTTGATTTTCCTATATTATATTTTTAATCTTTATTGGAGGTATATTAGTATTATTTATTTACGTAACAAGATTAGCATCAAACGAAATACTAACATTATCCGCAAAAATAATAATAACAAGAACAATAATAATAACATTATTATTATTTATAATAACAAGAAACTGAATAAAAATTAATAATTCAGAAACAATAACAAATGAATTATTAAATCTTAATAATGAAAATCAAATTCAATTAAATAAAATATATAATAAACCCAATGGAAAATTAACAATTATATTAGCATCATATCTATTTTTAGCATTAATTACAGTAGTAAAAATTACTAACATTACAAAAGGACCTCTACGACAAATAAATTAACAATGAATAAATCTTTACGTTCAAATCACCCATTATTAAAAATTATAAACAATGCATTAGTAGATTTACCTACCCCCTCAAATATCAGAACATGATGAAATTTCGGATCACTATTAGGAATCTGTTTAATTATACAAATTATAACAGGATTATTCCTAGCAATACATTATTGCCCAAACATCGACAACGCATTCTCAAGAATTGTACACATTTGTCGAGACGTAAACTACGGATGAATAATACGAACAACACATGCAAATGGAGCATCATTATTCTTCATATGTATCTACATACATATCGGACGAGGTTTATATTACGGATCATATAAATTTAAATACACATGAACAGTAGGTGTAATTATCTTATTCTTAACAATAGGAGCTGCATTTATAGGATATATTCTACCATGAGGACAAATATCATTTTGAGGAGCTACTGTAATCACCAACCTATTATCAGCAATACCTTACTTAGGAACAGATATAGTACAATGAGTATGGGGAGGTTTCGCAGTAGATAATGCAACATTAAATCGATTCTTCACCTTCCATTTCCTAATACCATTTATTATTACAGCAATAGTAATAATTCATCTATTATTCCTACATCAAACAGGATCTAATAATCCAATAGGATTAAATAGAAATATTGATAAAATTCCATTCCACCCATACTTCACTATTAAAGATATTGTAGGATTTATAATTATATCCACAATCTTATTAATTTTATCATTAAAAGAACCTTATATTTTAGGAGACCCTGATAATTTTACACCAGCAAATCCATTAGTAACACCTATTCATATTCAACCAGAATGATATTTCTTATTTGCCTACGCAATTCTACGTTCAATCCCAAATAAATTAGGAGGAGTAATTGCATTAATTATATCAATTATAATTTTAATAATTATACCATTAATAAAATCAAAATTTCAAGGAATACAATTTTATCCAATTAATCAAGTAATATTTTGAATAATAGTAAATACAATTATATTACTAACATGAATTGGAGCACGACCAGTAGAAGAACCATTTATATTAACAGGACAAATTTTAACCGTAAGATACTTTCTATATTTTGCAATTATACCAACAATCACAAAATATTGAGAAAACAAAATTAAATAATTAAAAAGCTTATGAAAGCAAGTGTTTTGAAAACACAAAAAAGAAGTTTAATTCTTCTATTAATTTATATACTTAATTTAATACAATTAAAAAAAGAAAAAACAAAGATTTTAACCCCAATAAAAAATAATAAATAATTTAAAGATAAAGGTAAATAAATCTTCCAGGCCAAATTCATTAACTTATCATAGCGAAAACGAGGAACCGTACCACGAACTCAAATAAATAAAAAAGAAATAAAAGACAATTTTAAATAAAAAAATAAAGTAAATAAATCACATCCCAAAAAAATAACACAAAATAATATTCTTATAAACAAAATACTAGAATATTCAGCCAAAAAAATTAAAGCAAAACCACCTCCCCCATATTCAACATTAAATCCAGAAACCAATTCAGATTCCCCTTCAGCAAAATCGAAAGGAGTACGATTAGTCTCCGCTAAACAAGAAGAAAATCAAATTAACCCTAAAGGTAATGAAAAAAAAATTAATCAAAAATAAATCTGAAAATAATAAAAAAAAATTAAATTATATCTACCAACCAAATAAACAAAAGATAATAAAATTAAAGCCAAACTAACCTCATAAGAAATAGTTTGAGCTACTGCACGCAAACCTCCTAATAAAGAATAATTAGAATTAGAAGATCAACCAGCAATTATCAATGTATAAACACCTAATCTAGTACAACTAAGAAAAAATAATAAACCAAAATCAAAAGAAACAAAACCTCTAAAATAAGGATAAAGTAATCATACTAATAAAGATAAAAATAAACCAAAAACAGGAGAAAAATAATAAGATAAATAATTAGATATAAAAGGAAAAACTTGTTCCCTAGAAAATAATTTAATAGCATCTCTAAAAGGTTGAAAAATCCCAATAAATCCAACCTTATTAGGGCCTTTACGAACATGAATATAACCTAATGCTTTACGTTCAAGTAAAGTAAGAAAAGCCACCCCTACTATAACAAAAATTATTAATAAAAAAAAAATAATTAAAAGAAAAAAAACACTTAAGAACATATATTATCTGTAAAATTTATCTACATAAAAGGAACCTAAATCCAATGCACTTATCTGCCAAAACAATAATTATTAATAATCAGAAAAATAAAATTATTTAAAACATATGGTCCTTTCGTACTAAAATGTTATAAGTTATTATAGATAGAAACCAACCTGGCTCACACCGGTTTGAACTCAGATCATGTAAGATTTTAAAGGTCGAACAGACCTAATATATATAAGCACCTACACCAAAAATAAATCTTAATCCAACATCGAGGTCGCAAAATCTTTTGTCAATAAGAACTCTCAAAAAGAATTACGCTGTTATCCCTAAGGTAATTTAGTCTTATAATCAATAAAAATGGATCAAATATATATAAATAAATATAAAAAATAAAAAAGAGTTAATTTAATCTTCCTATCACCCCAACAAAATAAATTTTTACATTAAAACTTTTCATACAAAAAAATAAAAATATATAAAACTCTATAGGGTCTTCTCGTCCCAAAAAACCATTTAGGCATTTTAACCTAAAATTTAAATTCAATAAAAAAAATTAAAGACAGTTAACACCTCGTCAAACCATTCATTCCAGCCTACAATTAAAAGACTAATGATTATGCTACCTTTGCACGGTCAAAATACCGCGGCCCTTCAATATTCAGTGGGCAGGCCATACATCAAAATATATTCAAGAAGAGATGTTTTTGATAAACAGGCGAGTGAAATAAATTGCCTAGTTCCTATAAAAAATTTAACAAAACCAAACAAAATAAACAATAATATACTAATTAAACAATAATTAAAATAAATAAAAAATTAATTTAAACATTTCAATAAAAAAATTAAAGATAACAAAAATAAAATAATAAAAAATTTAAATTTCAACATAATTAAAATGATAGTTAATATAAAACCCACAAAAATAAAATAAAGAAAATCTTATAAAAATATATAAAAGAGCTAATCCCCCAATACATAAATATTAAATAAAAAAAAACTATAAATAAAGAAAAATTAAAAATAATACCTGAATTAAATTCATTTCCTGAAAAACCAGATACCATAAAAAACGAATAACATATCATTACCAAAAAAATATAATTAATGTTAATAAAACAACAACTAAAATAATCAATTAACTCATTTAAAATCGGGAATCAAAAAATAAATAAAAAAATTCAATAAACCCTGATACACAAGGTACAACAAAATAAATCAACTTAATAAATAACAAAAATAAACCTCTACAGTACAAGTAAACTATAATAAAAAAAATTAAATCAAAAATATATACAATAACAAAAAAAATAATTTCATCAAACAAAAAAAAAGAAAAATAAAAATAAATAATTAATATAACAAGCCATACCGAATTGAACGATATAATTATCAATGTAAATGAAACTCCTAACTAAAAAATTAACTTGATCATTCCAGCCACACCTTCCGGTACAACCACTATGTTACGACTTATCTCGAATAAATAACGAGAGCGACGGGCGATGTGTACACATTCTAGAAACTAAATCATTAATACAATCTAAAATAATAATTACATTCAAATCCACTTTCATATTAAAATTCCATTTAATAATTCAAAAATAAATATAATTGTAACCCATTTCTACTTAATCATAAATTGCACCTTGACCTGAAATAATTTCAAATAAAAACCAGAAAATTAAAAACACTATAAAGATCCTCAATAAAACGGCGGTATACAAATCAATAAATTAAGTAAGGTCCAACGAGGATTATCGATAAAAGAACAGGTTCCTCTGAACAGAATAAAATACTGCCAAATTCTTTAAGTTTCAAGACCATAACTATTACTACTCAAGTTAAATAATTAACATCAAAAATAATAGGGTATCTAATCCTAGTTTATATTAAAGACTTCGTAGCTTCAAAACATAATATATTAACAAAAAAAAAAATAAAATTTCACCTAATAAATATAAAATATAAATTAAACAATAACAATTAAACTACTTTAACCAAAAATATTTAATTGCATTTAATGTATAACCGCAGTTGCTGGCACAAATTTAACTAATACTATAAAACATTACCAAATCTAAGACACCTTAATTTATAATAATAAATACTGCGAAACAAAAAAATAATCATTTAGAAAAATCTAATCACGCAAAAACTTACATATAAAACAAGCAAAAATAAATAAATTAACAAGAATAAAACTATTCTAAAGTAAAAAACCAATTCCAGGAACAATATCTTAAACAACGAAATGAACAGAAAAAAACAAAAAAAAGCAACCAATAATAACCAAAGCTTCCCATCCATAACTAAAATTTTTCTTGCCCAACTAAATAGATAAAACTTCCTAAAAATAAATTCAAGAATAAAACTATTCTAAAGTAAAAAACCAATTCCAGGAACAATATCTTAAACAACGAAATGAACAGAAAAAAACAAAAAAAAGCAACCAATAATAACCAAAGCTTCCCATCCATAACTAAAATTTTTCTTGCCCAACTAAATAGATAAAACTTCCTAAAAATAAATTCAAGAATAAAACTATTCTAAAGTAAAAAATAAACACACGGTTTGATCACCTAATAATAGTTCTATTGAATATAAGGAGTAATAACACTTTCTAGATCTCATTTTTTTTTTATATATTAAATGAGATCTAGAAAGTGTTATTGCTCTTTATGGCGTAATATTAAAAATTTAATTGTGTAAATTAATTATYSRATAATATAATWTAMGATCGGTTAGTATAATATAATTTATTTATGTAATATATAATTACCATTAGATATTATATAAAATGTATTTAAATAAGATTCCATATATTTAACTAAATTCCTTATATATAGATAATCTATTTTTCTCTATATAGCGCTATATGATATATAAGTTCAAAGTGTATATACATAAGATTTTATATTAATATGGCAAAAAAAAAATATTATTTACAGACAAATAAGATATTAACCAAAATAAAGAAACCAAACCATATCAAATAAAGATTCTATAAAATAT